TAGAACTGGGAAAAACCTTGTTATGAGCTATCACATACATTTCCTTTTTTCTATTTGATTTTGTATATAAAATACAAATTATTTCTTAGTAGTAGTTTGATCTATTCCCAATATATTCCTTTATTCCATTACTCGTTATATTCTAGTCAATCCAATTGGTTAAATTGTTGTTCATATTGAAATGAATCGAGATTGATAAGGAGTTGGTTAATGATGCTCGAACATGTACTTGTTTTGAGTGCCTATTTATTTTCTGTCGGTCTATATGGATTGATTACAAGTCGAAATATGGTTAGGGCTCTTATGTGTCTTGAACTTATATTAAATGCGGTTAATCTCAATTTTGTAACATTTTCGGATTTTTTTGATAGTCGTCAATTAAAAGGAGCCATTTTCTCCATTTTTGTTATAGCTATTGCAGCTGCTGAAGCTGCTATTGGACTCGCTATTGTTTCATCAATTTATCGTAACAGAAAATCAACTCGTATAAATCAATCGAATTTGTTGAATAAGTAATATTATCATATAAATTAGAATTTTCATAAATTAATAATTAATTCAAATTAGCATGTCTGCCACGTAAAGTATCCTCATGTTATCACAAACATACGAAATCAAAGTATTTTGGCGCTGTCAATCCAGAAGTAGATTAATAAAAAAAACTCGGGGAACTCATCGATTCATCTAGTATTTAAATATATAATTCATTTATCAATTTACTAGATTGAAACCTTCTCACGTTCAAAAATGGATAGATCAAATGTCACATTCAGTAAAGATTTATGATACATGTATCGGGTGTACTCAATGTGTCCGAGCCTGTCCCACGGATGTATTAGAAATGATACCTTGGGACGGATGTAAAGCCAAACAAATAGCTTCTGCTCCAAGAACAGAGGATTGTGTTGGTTGTAAGAGATGTGAATCCGCCTGCCCAACAGATTTCTTGAGTGTTCGAGTTTATTTATGGCATGAAACAACCCGCAGCATGGGTATAGCTTATTAATACGTTACAGAAAACCCTACTTGAGCCCATTTTTTTTTACCGCCAAAACCTTTGCTCAAAAATATCTTATTTTTGGGCATAGGTTTTTCTGGTCCAAGTGTATCTTGTCTTTACCACGAACAAATTTCCTTGGTTAACAATAATTGTAGTTTTACCAATATTTGCGGGTTCCTTTATTTTATTTCTTCCACATAAAGGAAATAGGGTAATTAGGTGGTATACTATATGTATATGCATGTTAGAACTTCTTCTAACAACCTATGCATTCTGTTATCATTTTCAATTGGACGATCCATTAATCCAACTAGTAGAGGATTATAAATGGATCAATTTTTTTGATTTCCGTTGGAAATTAGGAATAGATGGACTGTCTATAGGACCCGTTTTATTAACAGGATTTATCACTACTTTAGCTACTTTAGCAGCCTGGCCTGTTACTCGGGATTCTCGATTATTCCATTTCTTGATGTTAGCAATGTACAGTGGTCAAATAGGATCATTTTCTTCTCGGGACCTTTTACTTTTTTTCATCATGTGGGAATTAGAATTAATTCCGGTTTATCTACTTCTATCCATGTGGGGAGGAAAGAAACGTCTCTACTCAGCCACAAAATTTATTTTGTACACGGCGGGAGGTTCCATTTTTCTCTTAATGGGAGTTCTGGGTGTCGGTTTATATGGTTCTAATGAACCAACATTAAATTTTGAAACATCAGTGAATCAGTCGTATCCTGTGGCTTTGGAAATAATATTCTATATTGGATTTTTTATTGCTTTTGCTGTCAAATTACCGATTCTACCCCTACATACATGGTTACCAGATACCCACGGAGAGGCACATTACAGTACTTGTATGCTTCTAGCCGGAATTTTATTAAAAATGGGAGCGTATGGATTGATTCGGATTAATATGGAATTATTACCACACGCTCATTCTATATTTTCTCCTTGGTTGATGATAGTAGGTACAATACAAATAATCTATGCAGCTTCAACATCTCTCGGCCAACGCAATTTAAAAAAAAGAATAGCCTATTCCTCCGTATCTCATATGGGTTTCATACTTATAGGAATTGCTTCTATAACCGATACGGGACTCAATGGAGCTATTTTACAAATAATCTCTCATGGGTTTATTGGTGCTGCACTTTTTTTCTTGGCAGGAACGAGTTATGATAGAATACGTCTTGTTTATCTCGACCAAATGGGCGGAGTAGCTATCCCCATGCCAAAAATATTTACGATGTTCAGTAGTTTTTCCATGGCTTCGCTTGCATTACCGGGTATGAGTGGTTTTGTTGCAGAAGTGATAGTCTTTTTAGGAATAATTACCAGCCAAAAATATCTTTTAATGCCTAAAATTGCCATCACTTTTGTAATGGCAATTGGAATGATATTAACTCCTATTTATTCATTATCTATGTTACGCCAGATGTTCTATGGATATAAGTTATTTAATACTAAAAACTCTTATTTTTTTGATTCTGGACCGCGCGAGTTATTTGTTTCGATCTCCATTTTTCTACCTGTAATAGGTATTGGTATGTATCCGGATTTTGTTCTTTCACTATCAGTTGACAAGGTTGAAGGTATTCTATCTAATTATTTTTATAGATAGTTTTCTTAAAGAAAAAAACTCCTATGATTTTTAAGAGTTGGTTGACTAATGAAAAGAAAAAAGAAGAAGGATTTTTATTCTCTTAAATCTTAAATAAAGTAAAAACAAAATATGAATTTGAATTTTCACCCAATATACTTGGTCTTTGCGAGAACCGTGTGAATCACTACACTACTTGACTTGATTCACACGGTTGTCGCCGGTTGACACAAGGTGTTTTATATACACCGTATTCCACTCGGTTTGTATTCGTAAGAACTTTTTTGGAATTTAACTAGAGGTTAACGTAAATGAACCATAACTATGTAGCCCTATTCCTAATAGATTTACCCCAAAATAGCATATCCAAATTATAAGAAAGCCTAGAGTCGCCACAATTGCGGAATTTGCCCCCTGAAAATTTTTATTTGTTCGAATATGCAAATAAATTGCGAATACGATCCAAGTAATAAAGGCCCAAGTTTCCTTTGGATCCCAACTCCAATATGATCCCCATGCTTCATTAGCCCATACTGCTCCGGAAAGAATACCTATGGTTAAAAATATAAATCCTAGGCTAATCACACGATAACTCCAATAATCTAATTGTTGAATCAATTGGGCCTTGTAATAATTCTTAGCAGACAAAAAATAATTTTTTTTAAACATATTGTTTCTTTCATTCTTGTATTGGATTTCACCAAATGAAAAAGACTCATTTAATTTTAAGAAATTATTACTTTTATAACTATAAAAAATCTTTCTAAATGTAATGACTAGAAGTGCTACTGATAATAATGATCCACAAAGAAGAGCCGCATAGCTCAATATCATCATACTTACATGCATTATTAACCACTCCGATTGTAGAGCAGGTACTAATATTGTGGGTTTACGTATTTCAGTTAAAAGACCCGAAGTAGCAAAGCCTTGGGTAAAAATAGTACTTGAGGCAGTTATTTCGGTTAAATAATTTTTTCTTATTTTGAAATAAGGGACTATATGAATAAGGGAGAAACTCCATGAAAGAAAGATTAATGATTCATATAAATCACTTAGTGGGAAATGGCCCGAATAAATCCAACGAGTGATTAATAATCCTGTTAGACAGAAAAAAGTAACTATCATCCCCTTTTCTGACGAATCATATGGTTTTATGATTTCATTGCCCAATAAGGTTATCAAATGAATTATAATTACAATTGAAACAATCGAAAAGGAAATATGAGTGAATATATGCTCTAAAGTTGAAAATATCATAAAAATGAAAAAAAGGGAGGGAATCTCCTAAATTAATATTAATTAAGAATTTAGAAATCGGGAATTTAATTTATTTTTATTATAGGATCTATTGGATATCTTTTAGAAGATGTCATGCCGCCACTCGGACTCGAACCGAGATGCTCTAGCACTGCTTCCTAAGAGCAGCGTGTCTACCGATTTCACCATAGCGGCTTACTCGAACTAATAATAGCCTATTTATATTCAATCGTCGATATTGAACAAGTCAATTCAATCAAATAAGTTTTTTAGTCAACACTCAAATTGATAAAAAAAAAAATGAGTTCAAAAGTCAATTTGAAGGTTCATTGGTTTCATTTATTAGGGTGTCCTGTCCAGTTTATTTATCTTAGGGCTTTGACGTAGTTTATCCTATTCTAAAATCCAACTTTTGTAAGTAGATTATTCTCTCGATAGAATAAAACAACTGTTTTCATTTTTTACTTTTATTGATACTTCATTATTTCTCGTTTATCTGATTTCATAAATTTAAAACAAAAAATAAATTTTCTCAATGAATCCAAAATAGGTTATTTTGGATTACTTCAAATTGACACATTATTTGTACATTGACAGATTAGTTATATATAATATCTCAACAATGAAGTTCTTTTATTAATTGGGCTCAAAATTGGAGATATATGGTAAATCCATTTCATATAGTAATTACTAAAAAATTAGTAAAAATTATAAATTAAGAAGTCATAAAGTTATTAAAAATTTTTTACCATGTAATCCATTAGTTTCAACAATACATTAATTTGAACTAAAAAGATTATATCTGCCCTTCCCGAGAAAGAGAAAAATTGTTCATTATTGTAAAGGTCGATGGGGAAAATAAGACTCCCCACCACAAAAATATCAGTGAAAATATACTACAAAATATACTACAAAGAAATAAAAAATCTTGTATTTGTTTCTTTATTCTTTTTTTTTTTTTTAGAAGTCAGAAAACAGAAGAATTCTTTTTTTTAGACATCTTATAAGATGGAAACCTGGTCTATTTCATATTGATTAGAATAGGGACTGCCAATTGTTAATTTCATATTAAAAAAGTATTGAGCCAAATTTTTGAGTCAAATCCATTCCGATTATTCCAATATTTTAGGACTTATTTGTTTGTCGTACAAAAAAACTTTTTGAATTCCCAGTAGAAAGAGATTTCCCTAATGACAAAGCTTTTAACGCCGCCCAATATCCTTTCCTTTTCCAAATATTTTTACGAATACGCTTTTTTGATATAGAAGTACGTTTTTTTGGAACTGCCATTTTAAAATCATTGTTATAGTTGGATGTGAAAGACATCTATTATTCAAAACAAATATGATTCAAAACAAATTATTATTTATTATTTCTTATTCATTATCTATTTTTTCTATAAATAATATTCTCTTCATAAAAAAGAAATATAGATATGTGAAAGATCCGTTAAATTGGATCAAAAATTACTCGAAATAATAAAATTTTGATTCCATACAATATTTGTCAAACCAAAAATTTTTGGTTTGGAACTCTTAGTTCTCCTCTCAAATTTATATCTTTAGAATCTGATATGTCATAGAAATGAAATTTAATGATTTAATAAAATTTAATTTTAATAAATTTAATAAAATTTAATAAAATAAAGAAAGAACCTAAAAGACCTTGATTTTCGTCATTCTAGACTTTATTTACACGTAATAAAATACCTCAAAGGATTGTAAACTTTTGCCTAATAAAAAACTTGAGTCTGTTTTTAGTCAAACTCGAGAAAAGAATACACCTAAATTCAATTTTAAAATTCGAATGAGATTACTAATAAATCTGTTAAAGGATACGTGGTTTGATAAAAAAATATCTCAGTCGTTTTTTACCCTTTCTCCATAAAAAAAGTTCATTTTAGATCTATAATATTCTAACGTTTACTAAGAAATCGTTTTGATTGAAATGGAAAACAATCAATCCCATAATGAATTAGTTAATGCGTTGAAAGAAACTAACTAAACTCAAGAGTTTTTATTTCATTAGACCGATGACCTTAGTTAATCCTATAATTCATATCAGCATCAAGTACTCTTTTTAGCGTAATTTTTTATCCTTGCTCTATGAATCTAAATTATTATTACGAGAAATTCTCGTAATAATAATTTAGATTTGCATTTTCATATTATAAGTATTCATTTTTATATCAAGTATTCATTTTTATATCTAACTTGGTCATCTCATTTGACCAATTGTAACTTCTTGTTTTGAATATTTGAACGATTTTAAAAAGACTCAGAATAAATACTAATCTAAAATTAAATAAATACTAATCTAAAATTATTTAAAATTATTAAATAAGTTAGTGCATATCTTGATTTTTTATTGACTTTTTTCGAACGAGGTAAGATCCGGTGAATCGGAAACAATTAATTAAGAATAAAAAACTTTTTTTATGGAACAGACATATCAATATGCGTGGATAATACCTTTCCTTCCACTTCCAGTTCCTATGTTAATAGGGTTGGGACTTCTTCTTTTTCCGACGGCAACAAAAAGTCTTCGTCGTATGTGGTCTTTTCAGAGCGTTTTATTGTTAAGTATAGTCATGATTTTTTCCATGAATCTGTCTATTCAGCAAATAAATAGCAGTTATGTCTATCAATATGTATGGTCTTGGATTATCAATAATGATTTTTCTTTAGAATTCGGATACTTGATCGACCCGCTTACTTCTATTATGTTAATACTAATCACTACTGTTGGAATTATGGTTCTTATTTATAGTGATAATTATATGTCTCATGACCACGGATATTTGAGATTTTTTGCTTATATGAGTTTTTTCAGTACTTCCATGTTGGGATTAGTTACTAGTTCAAATTTGATACAAATTTATATTTTTTGGGAATTAGTTGGAATATGTTCGTATCTATTAATAGGATTTTGGTTCACACGACCTGTTGCAGCAAAGGCTTGTCAAAAGGCGTTTGTAACTAATCGTGTTGGCGATTTTGGTTTATTATTAGGCATTTTAGGGTTTTATTGGATAACGGGGAGTTTTGAATTTCGTGATTTATTCCAAATATTAAATAACTTGATTTGTAATAATGAGGTCAATTTTTTATTTGTTACTTTGTGCGCTATTCTATTATTTGCCGGTGCGATTGCGAAATCTGCACAATTTCCCCTTCATGTATGGTTACCTGATGCAATGGAAGGGCCAACTCCGATTTCGGCCCTTATACATGCTGCTACGATGGTAGCAGCGGGAATTTTTCTTGTAGCTCGACTTATGCCTCTTTTCATAGTCATACCCCACATAATGAATTTTATCTCTTTGATAGGGATAATAACAGTTTTTTTAGGAGCTACTTTAGCTCTTGCTCAAAAAGACATTAAGAGGGGTTTAGCTTATTCCACAATGTCTCAACTGGGTTATATGATGTTAGCTCTAGGTATGGGGTCTTATCGCAGTGCTTTATTTCATTTGATTACTCATGCTTATTCCAAAGCATTATTGTTTTTAGGATCGGGATCTGTTATTCATTCAATGGAAACTCTTGTTGGATATTGTCCAAAAAAAAGTCAGAATATGGTGCTTATGGGAGGTTTAACAAAACATCTACCAATTACTAAAAATTCTTTTTTATTA